TGGGATGGATAAGACTAATTAATTGCTTTTTTATTGAATCCCATCCGAGCGAGATTCAATTACTTGATACAGAATTCAACTATAGATCCAAGAGATTTTATTCTATTTGATGTTTCATCGAATCATGTGATGAATACATGGAACTTTTATCCGGAACTACACTTAACTATCTATCAATTTTCGATTTTCTATCCTTTCCTTATCTCCTGTCTTAGTCTGAGATAGAGAGAGGCATATCTTACTATAATACTATAATAAAATAATACGTGAATTGATGAGTAAAAGTTGAAGAGAGGTGTTTCCTATTTTTAGCGGTACAAATAAGTTCCTGGGGTATTAGAGCATTACCTCATTAGAATATAATGAAGTAAGGGTTGTTCATCAAAGGTGAGTGAAGAGGAAAATAGATAGGAATCGCGAAAGATAGAAAGCTTTGTGGGATTTAGTCACACCATTAGATTCTATTGACAATTCCAAAAAACTGTTCATACTATGAATGAGCATAGTATGGTGGCGATCCGAGCAGGTATGCCCCCATGGTCAAAAGGTGGATGACATTTCCCTTTCACGGAAGTAGTGGGGATTCGATTTCCCCTGGGGGTAGGGTACTATGAGAGGAAGTTGCTCATGGATTATCAATAAGTTTCGAATTGATTCTTCCTGGGTCGATGCCCGAGTGGTTAATGGGGACGGACTGTAAATTCGTTGGCAATTTGTCTACGCTGGTTCAAATCCAGCTCGGCCCAAAAATTCACCGATCCATCATGAGATTATTTCCAATTTGATTTGTTCTCCCGAAGCATCTGAAACTAGAAAGAAGTAAAAAAAAAAATAGCTATTATCAATCGATTTGACGCGATTTGACAAACAACCAATAGGATTACTAGCAACCTGTTTCGTTCCCTCTAAAATCAATATTCGCATGGAGATTGATAGTAATATATCACCCCTTTCTCTCTTAGAATACGATGATTCTAGATAGAACTGAACTTGTTTGATTGAATGAAACCGTTCAAAATATGTAGGCCCCACGCCTTATTTATCTGGGATTGTAGTTCAATCGGTCAGAGCACCGCCCTGTCACGGCGGAAGCTGCGGGTTCGAGCCCCGTCAGTCCCGACCTAGAATCTGATGAATCCATCAATTCATCTCTCTATTTTCTGTGAAGAGGGACACGGAGCAGGATCTCCTTCCCGGTGCTGGGTCCTTATTTCTTTTTTGCTTTCCTTTGCCTTTTGGTAATTTCAAGTCATTCAATTTGTACCGTACCGATTGATGGGATGTGGGAGAGACCTATTTAGATTGCTACAATTATTGGTAGCACCCTATTCAATTAAGGATTCCGGGAAATGCCGTACTTGTCTGGGTTTTTCGCTTGCCCCTGATCCATTTTATAGAATAAACATATGTTTTACAGGAGCACAGACACCAATTAGGATTCATATTTTGTTTTTGTACGATACAAAATCAACCCCACTTTCACATAGTTAACCCGGCGGAATGCTTGAAAGGTTCAAAGTACCCCCACTCCCCCTAACTCCGAGTTTCAAGTTTATAGAAAATCAATTTCTAATTGGAAATAATCTATCGCACTCTCAATTCATATTGAATTTTTCATATTATATATCTGTTCTAGGACCGAAAAAGGGGGTATTACTAAAAGAAAGATCAAACAAGGATCTACCAGACTTAGCTTAGTGAGGGAATGGATAATCCTTTTTCTTCCTATTTGAAAGGTCCTATGGAAGAAAGAACAAATTACAAAACAGTCAATTTGTCAAAGTATTGGATCTTTTCTATTGGGATCCGTCCTTATCAAACCTCTTTGTCTTATAAGGAAATTGGGTCATAAAAAACAAAGTTTCGAACGGAATTCCCTCTTTATTTCCATTTCACTTCTACAATATTGATTGGGTTTGTGATCAACGGAAGTGTAAGATAGGTCATATGGTCGTTATATGATTCTATAAAGAAGACGGGGGGGTATAGAAAATAAAAGGAACAAAGAATGAAAAACCAAAGAGGATTCTTGATTGGATCAGGAATTCCATTTTTTATTGCGTATGTATCAAAGATCTTCCTATGTTATACTATTCAATTCTTGATGAAAAATTGATTTGATAGCTGAGATATTGTTATTCATGACATTGATCCAATTTAATACCATCGGGGGGAATTGCATACTATCGAAGTGAGAGACAAAAGATTTAGACTCTCTATGGGATTAGATCCCGAGTTATTATGAAATAAAAAAAAAATGATAAAATCAAATTATGGAAGTAAATATTCTCGCATTTATTGCTACTGCATTGTTCATTCTAATCCCTACGGCTTTTTTACTTATCATTTACGTAAAAACGGTCAGTCAAAAGGATTAATTTGAATCAAGCCCGGCTTCTTAGTCCTTATCAATTGATGGAATAAATGAAAGGAGATTTAAATCTCTAGTCTTAAATGAGCGGACTAGAATCAACAGTTATAGTATATGAAATCCGATAGATAGTATGGTAGAAAGAAATAGATCTATTTCTTTCTACCATACTAAATGTCTATTATTCTATATTCTAGAAAGTGAGACTGATGATTCGGCTGTAGAAATATATATAATATAGGATTCATTTCCTATTGAATATGGATCCATCTATAATATGGATATTCATCCAGGTACATAAAAATCACATATGTCTAATGTATATATAAAAAGTCACCCCCAATTCTGACATAATATCCTAAGAATTCGAGTTTTTTGATCCATCCATTTGATTTGTCGTGATTCCAACCAATCCGAGATAACCGAATGTCCGCTTTGACTCTTATGTCTTATATGTCGTGCGTTGCGGCTCTAATTACTCGGTTTCTTATTTTTTCCAATAGGGAGGGACCCAGGGAGCTGTCGAAGAAATCAAATCAATAGAGGAAGGTCTGGGCATATACCGAATAAAATTCTAGAAAAAAAAAAGAAAGCGAGTAATCCCCTTTTTCTCAATCAATCTGACAAAGCAAAATGGACCATTAAGAGATGAGTCAAGCAATTCTATGGGAAATTGTTCAGACAGATTGAGAAAAATCGTAGTAGATTCCAACTATTTCTAACGTGTGAACCATGATATGGACTGAGTCAATAAAGCGTAAATTCAATATGATTTCTCATTTCTAAGAGTCTAAATGCTTGAGCAATAAAGAGGGAAACAAATAAAAAAGGGGGCGGGTTTTTACTCATTGTAATATCCATATCTGATTCTGTTAATAGCTAGTGGCTAGAGTTCATCAAAATAGGAACATGGGATGAATTGAAATATTTCAAATATTTCTTTGATTAAAAAGATATTCTTCATATCTTGCATTTCTAATTTGGAAAAAGGATCTCCTTTTTTTTTATTAATTGAAAAACGCTTTTGGAGAATGATCTATGAAAGAGACTATTGATAAAGTTCGATTACTCAACTCAATTAGCCGTTACTCTAGAGTCCACTTCTTCCCCATACTACGAGTGAAAGGGAAAATGTAAAGACTACCATTAATGCAGCCCAAGCAAGACTTACTATATCCATATGAATTATGTCCCCTATCTCTATCTCTATAGAATATGAAGATATTCTCCCCTTATTGATCACTAATAATAATCAACTCGATCGATGGCGCAGAGGCAAAAAGGAATTCTAACCGAAGGAAGGTTATTGATGAAGCAATCCAATAAATCTACCCATAACAAGTTCTTATACTGAATTTGTTTGATTCCCCGTTTCACTATCTAATTCAAGGCTCAGTCAGTATAGACTACACTATTAATGTAAGTCCTCACAGCCTAGTTCTTCTATACCATAATCCTCCTTCGAATCCTCGTCGCAAGGATTGACAGCCTTTTATAAAATAGAAAAGCCCCTATTCTGAAAATTGAATAAGTATTGGCAGTTCTAAGTTCTAGCCCTTTTCCTCTGCTTTTGCTGGGCAAGAATTGGGTCATTTGTCTGCTATCAAGAAAGGCATTTCGAGTTTTTATTGGTCAGGCGACACCCGGATTTGAACTGGGGAAAAGGGATTTGCAGTCCCCCGCCTTACCGCTCGGCCATGCCGCCAAAACGAAAAATATAGGGAGATTGGCATTTTTTACATTTTTTATTGGATTCGATGAATCCCATTCTCCTTATGCCTTTTCTAATAAATCTCAAAACCCTTTTTCTTTTTTTTGTTTTTTATTGAAAGAGAAAACAGAAAAGCCAAATTTTCTTTTCTGTCACAGAAATTCAAAAGAAAGGAAAATTGGAACCATTAACTATAGACTGTGAATTCATGAAAGTTTTGTTTTTTTTTTATCTCAAATAGCCTTTCCTTAGTGTCATAAGACAATAAAATTGAGACACAACCCATCAGTGCCAATTATTTTCACTAATTGAATCCTTTTCACTTACAATAATAACAAGAATTATGTGTATATGTCAACCATATAACAAAAATTATTACGCAGATATACCTAATTAGATATCTTATTTATATATGATATTCCTAGAAAGCGATTAAGGGAATGGCCGTGCTTCCGTTCTTCAAAGACTGTCAATCCTTGCGACGAGGATTCGAAGATTGAATCTATTGAATATCCAATAGAAATTAGGATATATAGCGCGGTTGCCAAAGTTAAGTAGAATTTGGATAGGCGATTATAGGGATAGCTAAATAGCTGCGTGTTCTTACTAAATACAGTTCCTCTTGCGCACTCCAATTGGATTCCACGAATTCAACTAAGAAACACACCCTATCTCTTCTCTGCGGATCATTTCTGCCTTTATTGCATTCATAGATAGAGCAGGGATCAAAAATCCTGAGTCCATTTACTTTTTTGGTATCCAGCGGGCTCATAATATCATAATAGATAGAAATAGCATCCCTTTTTCTATTCTATTATTACTTTTCTATTCATCTATACAAGATTCCCTAATATAAGTCTAAGTGGCAGAATTTTTTTTTGTTCGGGAATGTTTTATTTTCTCAAGCCATTTCCATTTATTTCTATCTCTTGCAAATTCAAATTTGAGTAGAAAATTCTCTTTCTTTCTTTCTCCGCTCATATTTTAGATATTCCATATATATATGAAGTTGTTTAAAATAAGATTTTATGTGATTCAGTAAACAGAATATCCAGTCCATCATTGCTAGATCGATCCATATGGTTCGATGAAGAATGAGCCAATGAATGGGATTTTTTTGATAAATAGGAAACAAAAGTAAAGATGCTTCGAGATACAAACGAGGGAATGTCCACAGTACCTGGGTTTAGTCAGATACAATTTGAGGGATTTTGTAGGTTCATCAATCAGGGTTTGATGGAAGAATTTGATAAGTTTCCAAAAATTGAGGATAGAGATCAAGAAATGGAATTTCAATTATTTGTGGAAAGATATCAATTGCAAGAGCCTTTAATAAAAGAAATAGATGCTGTGCATGGATCACTCACATATTGTTCGGAATTATATGTACCCGCAGGCTTAAGTTGGAAAACCGGCAAGGATACGCAAGAACAAAACCTATTTATTGGAAACATTCCTCTCATGAATTCCCTGGGAACCTCTATAGTAAATGGAATATACAGAATAGTGATCAATCAAATAGTGCAAAGTCCCGGTATTTATTACCGTTCAAAATTGGACTATACCGGAATTTCGGTCTATACCGCTACCATAATATCAGATTGGGGAGGAAGATCAGAATTAGAGATTGATAGAAAAGCACGGATATGGGCGCGCGTGAGTAGGAAACAAAAAATATCTATTCTAGTCCCATCATCAGCTATGGGTTCGAATCTAAGAGAAATTCTAGAAAATGTTTGCTACCCAGAAATTTTCGTGTCTTTTCCGAATGATAAGGAGAAAAAAAAAATGGGGTCAAAAGAAAATGCTATTTTGGAATTTTATCAACAATTTGCTTGTGTCGGCGGGGACCCAGTATTTTCTGAGTCCTTATGTAAGGAATTACAAAAGAAATTTTTTCAACAAAGATGTGAATTAGGAAGGGTTGGGCGACGAAATATGAACCGGAGATTGAATCTTGATATACCTCAGAACATTACATTTTTGTTACCACGGGATGTATTGGCAGCTGCGGATCACTTGATCGGAATGAAATTTGGAATGGGTACGCTTGACGATATGAATCACTTGAAAAATAAACGTATTCGTTCTGTAGGGGATCTTTTACAGGATCAATTCGGAGTGGCTATGGTTCGTTTAGAATATGCGGTTCGAAAAACTCTAGGTGGAGCAATTAAGCAAAAAAGGATACCAACTCCTCATTATTTGGTAACTTCAACTCTATTAACAACCACTTATGAATCCTTTTTTGGCCTACACCCCCTATCTCAAGTTTTTGATCAAACAAATCCATTGACACAAATAGTTCATGGGCGAAAATTCAGTTATTTGGGTCCTGGGGGGTTGACAGGGCGAACTGCTAGTTTTCGGATACGAGACATCCATCCTAGTAACTATGGGCGTATTTGCCCAATTGATACATCTGAAGGAATCAATGTTGGACTCGTTGGATCCTTAGCAATTCATGCGAGGCTTGGTCATTGGGGATCTTTAGAAAGACCGTTTTATGAAATTTCTGAGAGATCAAAAAAGGGGCGGGTGCTTTATTTATCCCCAAGTCTGGATGAATACTATATGGTAACGTCAGGAAATTCTTTAGCAGTAAATCGTGGTATTACGGAAGAGCAGGGTGTTCCGGCTCGATACCGTCAAGAATTCCTGACTATTGCATGGGAAGAGATTCAGCTTCGAAGCATTTTTCCCTTCCAATATTTTTCTATTGGAGCCTCCCTCATTCCTTTTGTCGAGCACAATGATGCGAATCGGGCTTTAATGAGTTCTAATATGCAACGTCAAGCAGTTCCGCTTTCTCGATCCGAGAAGTGCATTGTTGGAACTGGGTTAGAAGGCCATGTGGCTCTAGATTCGGGGGTTTCCGTTATAGCCGAACACGGGGGAAAGGTCATTTATGCCAATACTGACAAGATCATTTTATCAGGTAATGGAGACACTCTAAGCATTCCCTTGCTTAGGTATCAACGTTCCAACAAAAATACTTGTATGCATCAAAAAACCCGGGTTCCGCGGGGTAAATGCATTAAAAAAGGACAAATTTTAGCGGAGGGTACTGCTACAACTGGCGGCGAACTCGCTTTAGGAAAAAATATATTAGTGGCTTATATGCCCTGGGAGGGCTACAATTTTGAGGATGCAGTACTCATTAGCGAACGTCTGGTATATGCAGATATTTATACTTCTTTTCATATACGGAAATATGAAATTCAGATTCATGTGACAAGCCAAGGTCCCGAAAGAATCACTAATGACATACCGTACTTAGAGGCCCATTTACTTCGCAATTTAGATAAAAGTGGAATTGTGATGCTGGGCTCTTGGGTAGAAACGGGCGATGTTTTAGTAGGCAAATTAACGCCGCAGATGGCGAAAGAATCCTCATCTGCCCCGGAAGCTAGATTATTACGAGCCATACTTGGTATTCCGGTATCCACCACAAAGGAAACGTGTCTAAAATTACCCATAGGTAGCAGAGGTCGAGTTATTGATGTGAGATGGGTCCATAAAAAAGGGGGTTACAGTTATAATCCAGAAACGATTCGTGTATATATTTCACAGAAACGTGCAATCAAAGTAGGTGATAAAGTAGCAGGAAGGCATGGGAATAAAGGTATCATTTCCAAAATTTTGCCTATACAAGATATGCCCTATCTGCAAGATGGAACACCTGTTGATATGGTCTTCAATCCATTAGGAGTACCTTCACGAATGAATGTAGGGCAGATATTTGAGTGTTCGCTCGGGTTAGCGGGGGATCTGCTAGACAGGCATTATCGAATAGCGCCCTTTGATGAGAGATATGAGCAAGAGGCTTCGAGAAAACTCGTGTTTTCTGAATTATATGAAGCCGGTAAGCGAACAGCGAATCCATGGGTATTTGAACCCGAATATCCGGGAAAAAGCAGAATATTTGATGGAAGAACGGGGGATCCTTTCGAACAACCTGTTTTAATAGGAAAGGCCTATATCTTGAAATTAATTCATCAAGTTGATGATAAAATCCATGGGCGTTCCACTGGAAAGTACGCGCTTGTTACACAACAAGCTCTTAGAGGAAGAGCCAAACAAGGGGGACAGCGGGTAGGAGAAATGGAAGTTTGGGCTCTAGAGGGATTTGGTGTTGCTCATATCTTACAAGAGATGCTTACTTATAAATCTGATCATGTTCGAGCTCGTCAGGAAGTACTTGATACTACGATCAATGGAGGAAGGATAGCTAAGCCAGAGAAGGATGCTCCAGAATCTTTTCGATTGCTAGTTCGAGAACTACGATCTTTGGCTCTAGAAATGAACCATTTCCTTGTATCTGAGAAGAACTTCCAGATTAATAGGAAGGAAGTTTGATTGGAATGAATCAGAATTTTTCTTCTATGATCGACCGATATAAACATCAACAACTTCGAATTGGATCAGTTTCTCCTCAACAAATAATTGCCTGGGCTAATAAAATCCTACCTAATGGAGAGGTGGTTGGAGAGGTGACAAAACCCCATACTTATCATTACAAAACCAATAAACCGGAAAAGGATGGATTGTTTTGTGAAAGAATTTTTGGGCCTATAAAAAGTGGAATTTGTGCTTGTGGAAATTATCGAGTAATCAGAGATACAAAAGAAGAACCGAAATTTTGCGAACAATGTGGAGTCGAGTTTGTTCATACTCGGGTACGACGATATCAAATGGGATACATTAAACTGGCATGCCCAGTAACTCATGTGTGGTATTTGAAACGTCTTCCTAGTTATATCGCGAATCTTTTAGATAAACCGCTTAAAGAATTAGAGGGCCTCGTATACTGCGATGTGTGATTTGATCGAAATTTTGATTTTACAGATTCGGAATAAGAAACTGTCATCCCGTTCAATCTCATTGGGATGCCCCAGCTCTGACATGTCTCTTGGGAGGAGCAGCATGAAACTCAGAATCCTATTATGGGTGTATTCAATACTCTCAAAATAAGGGGAATTGATCTATGGTTGATTCCATAACAGATAAATAGGAATTGCTAGTTGTACCTCGTTAAAAAGACTTCTTTACGTGGAATTAATCATTCCATATAGAAAGAATTTCTCTTCAAGTAAACAAATATGGCATGGTTGCGAAAGCCTATCTATCGCATATAGGCTTTAAATCATGACATAACCGTCGAGGTTAAGTAGGGACCTAAAAGATCGAACAGAACGATACATAGACAAGTAAATTCCTTCTGAGTTCCGAGGTATTCTTTTAAGAAGGGGATTCCTCATTCGAAGGGAAGTAGACTACTCAATAATTTCCCATTTCATTTATGTCCTAAATTGCCGAATCAGGAATTCATAAAATAGAAATAAAAAGGAAGGATGTATTAATGAAATGTTGGTTGGTCCTCACCGGAAACTTGAGTAAGGAGTAGATCTTGTTGGGGTTTTCTAGAAAAAAAAAAAATGGGAAAGCGAGAGCCCCCCTTTATCGTTATTTGGCGTAACTACTTGAGCCGGATGAGAGGAAACCCTCACGTCCGATTTTGAAGGGGGGGAAATCCTATAGGAACCTATCCCAATTTTTCCTTTGCGAGGCCTGTTGCTAAAAAACCCACTTTCTTACGATTACGAGGTTCATTCGAATACGAAATACAATCTTGGAAATACAGCATCCCACCTTTTTTTACTACTCAAGGTTTCGATAGATTTCGAAATAGAGAAATCTCGACTGGGGCAGGTGCTATCAGAGAACAATTAGCCGATCTGGATTTGGGACTTATTAGAGATTCTTCATTGGTCGAATGGAAAGACTTAGGGGGCGAAGGGCCCGCCGGTAATGAATGGAAAGAGAGAAAAATTGGAAGAAGAAAGGTTTTTTTGGTTAGACGCATGGAATTAGCTAAGCATTTTATTCGAACAAATGTAGAACCAGAACGGATGGTT